ACTACTACAAAAAACTGAAAAAAAAAAAACTTCGAGCTCGAAGACTAATTTCTCGGATAAATTTAATTGTCATATAACTATTGGATTGAAAAATATATCTATAGATATTATAGATTAGGATAGAGTATGAAAGACGCAAGTCATATTATGTTATGCTATTTTATGCTTAAAAAAAATCAGAAAGTACACCCAAATAGGACGTGTCATTTTATGTATTTTATGTATAGTAGTGGAGGGTTATGGGACAAAAAATAAATCCGCTCGGTTTCAGACTTGGTACAAACCAAAGTCATCATTCTCTTTGGTTTGCACAACCAAAAAATTATTCCGAGAGTTTAGAAGAAGATCAAAAAATACGAGATTATATCAAGAATTATGTAAAAAAAAATATGAGAATGTCTTCTGGTGTCGAAGGAATTGCACGAATAAAGATTCAAAAAAGAATTGATCTGATCCAAGTCATAATCTATATGGGATTCCCAAAGTTATTAATAGAAGGAGAAGGTAAGCCTCGAAGAATTGAAGAATTACAGATGAATGTACAAAAAAAACTTAATTGTGTGAACCAAAAACTCAACATTGCTATTACAAGAATTGCAAATCCTTATGGACACCCTAATATTCTTGCAGAATTTATAGCCGGACAATTAAAGAATAGAGTTTCATTTCGTAAAGCAATGAAAAAAGCTATTGAATTAAGCGAACAGGCGGGTACAAAAGGAATTCAAGTACAAATTGCGGGACGTATCGACGGAAAAGAAATTGCACGTGTCGAATGGATCAGAGAAGGTAGGGTTCCTCTACAAACCATTCAAGCTAAAATGGATTATTGTTCCTATACAGTTCGAACTATTTATGGGGTATTAGGCATAAAAATTTGGATATTTGTAAACGAAGACTAAGAAGCTTTTCCTTATTTTTATCTGCTGGTGATAAAAAAATGAGCAATTTTTTAAGGTTGAATTAAAAATTCGATTAATCATTTGATATTGATATAATTGCTATGCTTAGTGTGCGACTCGTTGGTTTTTTTAGAGTGGGTAGGATTCACAACAAAAAAAGAACTATCGAGCTAATAACCAACTCATCGCTCCGCATTATGTGGATCTAAAGAACCAATCAAGATATAATCAAGATATGATATATTGGTGATATCATTATAGCAACTGTCAAATATTGCAAAAAAAAAGGGAAAAACTAATCGGATTATGAGTTGTGAAGCAATAAGAATATACGGATAAGTGGAAGGATGAAAGAAAGAGAGAAAAAGAATATCAATGATATCCGATTCTAATATGTAAGGTCTATGAGTTATCTCAGAAAAGGGTAGTGTAAGAAAGCAGCAATACTAAAAAAAGCCATAAGTAAATGAATATATTCTAATTAGATAAATATATCCATAGAACAAACAAATCAAGAGCCCCGAGTCAATAAAAACTGAGAAGGTTGACTCAAGAAAAAAGAAAATGTTATTAGGAGCTTCGTTGTAGAATTAAGACCTAACCATAAATTGAGAAGCGATGGGAACGACGGAACCCGTGAATACATAAGATTCGGAATCTTAATGATTCATTGGATGGGATGGTGAACGAACCAAAGACAAATCCATTTATTCTGAGGAGTCTCATAGGGCTATAAACCCTACGTCTGAAATAGATAATGAACGAGTAAATATTCGCCCGCGAAAATTTTTGATTTTATTGTGAATTTAAAAATTTGGACCAATCCGATATTATAATAAACGGAAAAACAAAATAAAGATTCATTATAACCTTACCTTATATTATAAATAACAAAACATTATTATACAGTTCTATATGGGTAGCAAAAATTGTCTATAATATAGAATATAAAATCGAATACATGTTTAGTTATATATCAAAACAAGATTTAGTTATATATCAAAACAAGATATATACTAATTTCCAATAGACCAAATAAATTCGATGAAATCTCAAAAAACATCACGATTCAGTATATTTCTATTCTATATATTCATTAGAAAACGAAATGCATATTTTTTTTTTTTTAATCGTTTCATTCGCGAGGAGCCATATGAGGTGAAAATCTCATGTATGGTTCTGTAGTAGAGATGGGAGTGAGAAAAAACCATCAACTATAACCCCAAAAGAACCAGATTCCGTAAACAACATAGAGGAAGAATGAAAGGAATATCCTATCGAGGTAATCATATTTGCTTCGGTAGATATGCTCTTCAGACACTTGAACCCGCTTGGATCACATCTAGACAAATAGAGGCAGGGCGCCGGGCAATGTCACGAAATGCCCGCCGTGGTGGAAAAATATGGGTACGCATATTTCCAGACAAACCAGTTACAGTAAGACCTACAGAAACACGTATGGGTTCGGGAAAAGGATCTCCCGAATATTGGGTAGCTGTTGTTAAACCGGGTAGAATACTTTATGAAATGAGTGGAGTCACAGAAAATATAGCCAGAAAAGCTATTTCAATAGCAGCATCCAAAATGCCTATACGAACTCAATTTCTTATTTCGGGATAAGAATTCGAACCAAAGCAAAGAAAAAGAAGTCTTTGGAATGAAAAAACAATTGAAATTGTAGGTTTGGTTTCTTTTTTTTAGACAAACAATATTTCTAATATTTCTTTTTGACTTCGACCTTTGCACTGAAAGAACAAATCAAAAATAATATGATTCAACCTCAAACCCATTTGAATGTAGCCGATAATAGCGGGGCCCGCGAATTGATGTGTATTCGAATCATAGGAGCTAGTAATCGACGATATGCTTATATTGGTGACATTATTGTTGCTGTAATCAAAGAAGCAGTACCAAACACACCTTTAGAAAAATCAGAAGTGATCAGAGCTGTAATTGTACGTACTTGTAAAGAATTCAAACGTAACAACGGTATGATAATACAATATGATGATAATGCTGCGGTTGTCATTGATCAAGAAGGAAATCCAAAAGGAACTAGAATTTTTGGTGCGATCGCACGAGAATTGAGACAGTTAAATTTCACTAAAATAGTTTCATTAGCACCCGAGGTATTATAAAACAAGACCAGGATATTTTTATCTATTTGAATGAAATAAATTCATTAATAGATTATGTCTCACGCATATGCCTTTTTAATTAGAAACGGATACTTTTCTTTAATTATTCAAAAAAAAAAAAGAAAAAAATGAAATGAAAATAAAAAATAGCATGTGAATTATATGAAAAGTCAAGGGCAACAAGCATTTTAGTTTATCATGGGAAAGGATACGATTGCTGACATAATAACCTCTATACGAAATACTGACATGAATAGAAAGGGAACAGTTCGAATACTATCTACTAACATCACCGAAAACATTGTTAAAATACTTTTACGGGACGGTTTTATTGAAAGCGTGAGAAAGCATCGGGCGATTGACAAGGATTTTTTAGTTTTCACTCTACGACATAGAAGAAATAGAAAAGGATCATATAAAACTATTTTTCATTTAAAACGGATCAGCAAGCCCGGTCTACGAATCTATTCTAATTATCAACGAATTCCGAGAATTTTAGGAGGGATGGGGATTGTAATTCTTTCTACTTCTCGAGGTATAATGACAGATCGAGAGGCTCGATTAGAAAGAATTGGCGGAGAAATTTTGTGTTATATATGGTAATCTTTCTGATATACGAATTCTATGAGAAACTTTCATACATGTAGATTGGTGAAAAAAGAGAGAAAAAAACAAGTTTCTAATGTCCCTCCTCGTCCATTAGTTAATACGTAAAGGGTTTTCAAAACTCAAATAGGAATAGAATAAACGAAAAAATGGCTTTCTTTCTGATGGTTTAGTTTCAATTAATGCATCACTTCCCAACGGTATATTTCGGGTTCGTTTAGATAATGAAGATCTGATTTTAGGTTATGTTTCAGAAAGGATTCAACATAGTTTTATACATATACTACTTAAAGACTTAATTAAAGTAAAAACAAAAAACAGAAGGAAGTCATTTTTTGAGTGAACCGGAGGACATAGAATTTATAGACCCCGGAACAAAGATTAGAATGATTAGACTGTTTTTTCAACTTCAACATTCCGGGATACAATTAAAAGTTCCAAATTTCAGGAAAACCCATTTTCTTCCAATAAAATAGATTCATAATTAAGTTAAGGAATGAAAAATATGAAAATAAGGGCCTCTGTTCGTAAAATTTGCGAAAAATGTCGACTGATCCGTAGGCGAGGACGAATTATAGTAATTTGTTCCAATCCAAGCCATAAACAAAAACAAGGATAATATTTCCAAAAATAAAATAAAAAAGAGAGCTTTCTAAAGCTAAAGGACCAGATGCGCAAATAAAAAAACGGAATTTCAATTAAAATTAGAAAATTCCATTTCATATGGAATATATTATATTGAATATGAAATATAAACAATTGAAATGGAAATACAAATAATTTTGAAATATAAATAATTAAATATAAATAATTAAAGTAGAAATAGGTTCTATAGAAATATAGAAATGAATTTCGAATTCATTATTTAATTCTATAATATATTATAGAACTATAATATAATAAATGAATTCTATAAATATAAATAATAGAATATTAAATAAATAATAGAATATAATAAATATTGAAATAAAAGATTTGTTTTTGACATTAACATTAAATGGATATATCCATATTTCCCTGACTTATATTTATGAGATAATAAAATATGGCAAAACCTATACCAAAAATTCGTTCACGTAAAAATGAACGTATTGGTTTACGTAAGAATGTGCGTAGAATACCAAAGGGAGTTATTCATGTTCAAGCTAGTTTCAACAATACCATTGTGACTGTTACAGATGTACGGGGTCGGGTGATTTCTTGGTCCTCCGCCGGTACTTGTGGATTCAAGGGTACAAGAAGGGGGACACCCTTTGCCGCTCAAACCGCAGCAGGAAATGCTATTCGGACAGTATCGGATCACGGTATGCAACGAGCAGAAGTCATGATAAAAGGTCCCGGTCTCGGGAGGGAT